AAGGGGAAAAAGCCGAGCTACAAGAAAAATTCCCGCTGCCACCATAGTCGCAGCATGGATAAGAGCTGAAATAGGAGTAGGACCCTCCATAGCATCGGGTAACCATACATGAAGGGGAAATTGAGCAGATTTAGCAACTGCACCAGAAAATAATAGGAAGACACATACAGTTCCAAATAAAAAATGGACCCCATTAGTAGAAATTAAGTTATTGAATATTTCGAACAAGTCTTGAAATTCGAAACTACCTGTTATCCAATAAAGACCTAAAATTCCTAATAATAAACCAAAATCCCCGATACGGTTAGTTACAAACGCTTTTTGGCAAGCATTTGCGGCAAGGGGTCGTGTGAACCAAAAACCTATTAATAGATAAGAGCACATTCCAACTAATTCCCAAAAAAGATAAATCTGTATCAAATTAGAACTGGTAACTAATCCCAACATAGATGCATTGAAAAAACTCATATAAGCAAAAAATCTCAAGTATCCTTGATCATGAAACATATAATTATCACTATAAATAAGAACCATAACTCCGATAGTAGTGATTAATATTGACATAATAGAAGTAAGTGGATCGATCAAATAGCCAAACTCTAAAGAAAAATCATTATTGATGGTCCAAGACGATATATATTGAGAAATGGAACTCCTATTTATTAGTTGAATAGATAGGTCGGCTGAAAAAACCATAACTATACTTAATAAGAAAACACTATGAAAAGACCACATACGTCGAAGATTTTTTGTTGCCGTCGGAAAAAAGATAAGCCCTAGTCCTATTCCCATAGGAACTGGAAGTGGAAGGAGAGGTATGATCCATGCATATTGATATGTATGTTCCATAAATTTTTTTTTTTCTTTCAAAATTGTTTCTAATTCACCAGATCCTATCTAATTGTAAAAGAACAAAATTAAGATAGGTAATAAGTTTTATTCTGAATTATTCTCAGTGTTTTTTCAATACTTCAAATATTCAAATCAAGAAGTGCAAATTGGTCAAATAACATGGAGAACTTCTTTGTGAGAATGGAATACTTCGTTTTTAACTAATGAAAATTTTTATATTAGGTATATTCTTTCAACTGGGCCTATTAATAGGAAACTTTATATTTAAAATTTTTATTAAGTCAAAGTTGGGTTCGTAAATTAGTCGATGATTTTGATTCCAGGTATAAATGACTAAAATAAACTGAGATCGAAATGGAAGCTGTTTTTTTTTTAGTAACTTAATTCTATCTTTTCACCTATAAAATTTTTTGTCCTTAGTAATATTTTCTGTAATTTTCATATACCTATGATTTTTTATGAGGTTAGTAGCATATCATCTATGGATAGATAGATAGATAATGAAGAAGAATTCGTTTTGAACAATAGATGTCTTTCACATCCAATGATATTATTGAAAAACCTTTTTAATTTTGAATGGCAGTTCCAAAAAAACGTACTTCTCTGGCCAAAAAGCGTATTCATAAAAGGTTGTGGAAAAGGAAGGGATATTGGGCAGCGTTAAAAGCCTTTTCATTAGGCAAATCCCTTTCTACTGGTAATTCAAAAAGTTTTTTTGTACCAACACCTAAATAATAAAAAATTCAAATAATCGCAATTGGACAAATGTTAATTTAATGTAGAATATGACTACGAAATTTTTATTATCTAATGCAATACCTAGTAAAGCGTAATATGGAACTTTTTGACTCTTCTATTCTATTTCTATTCTATATAGTATAAAAAATCCTGAAAGCAATATTTTGTTGCGAAATAAAAATCCCCACCTCGGAAATGATAAAACATAAAACATACTCAAAATAAACTATTTGAAACCTTCTATCTGGTGGGGGTTTTTATTTACCCCATCTCCCCTTTTCGCACAATCTTTTTTTATGATTTCCTAAGATAGGAGGTAGCACTTTTTATTTACAAATACAACAATGGAGAGCATAAAAGACCTGAACAAACCTCACTATTAAGTTTATTAAGTTCACTAATTTGGACATTTACTAAAAAAAGTTCCGAACAGTTAATTAACGTATTAAATCTCGACACTTGAATAATAATAGCTTATTATTATTTTAAGTAAGCCGCTATGGTGAAATTGGTAGACACGCTGCTCTTAGGAAGCAGTGCTTGAGCATCTCGGTTCGAATCCGAGTGGCGGCACATTCTCTTCTAAAAGAGATACAATAAGTCCTATAATGAATTCAATTCCGATACCTTATTTTTAAAATGGATATGATATTTTTTACTGTCGAACATATATTAACTCATATTTCTTTTTCCCTTGTTTCAATTGTAATTACAATTTATTTGATAAGCTTAGTAGTCGATGAAATGATAGGACTCTCTAATTCTTCTGAAAGAGGTCTAATAGCTATTTTTTTCTGTATAACAGGATTATTAATTATTCGTTGGATTTATTCACACCATTTTCCATTAAGTGATTTATGTGAATCATTAATTTTCCTTTCGTGGAGTTTCTCGATTATTCATATGTTTCCAGATTTAAAAAACAAAAACTTACGCGTAATAACTGCACCAAGTGCTATTTTTACTCAAGGATTTGCCACTTCGAGTCTGTTAACTGAAATGCATCAATCCACAATATTAGTACCTGCTCTGCAATCCCAATGGTTAATGATGCATGTAAGTATGATGTTATTGGGTTATGCAGCTCTTTTATGTGGATCATTATTATCAGTATCTCTTCTAGTCATTACATTTAGAAAAGATATCCAAATTTTTGCTAAAAGCCATTTATTTTTTACTGAGTTATTTGACTTTGGTCAGATCCAATACATGAATAAAAGAAGGAATGTTTTACAAAGCACCTCCTTTGATTCGGCTAAAAATTATTACCGATCACAATTGATTCAACAATTAGATCATTGGAGTTATCGTGTTATTAGTCTAGGGTTTATCTTTTTAACTATAGGGATTCTTTCCGGAGCAGTCTGGGCTAATGAGGCCTGGGGATCATATTGGAATTGGGATCCAAAAGAAACTTGGGCCTTTATTACGTGGACTATATTCGCGATTTATTTACATACTCGAACAAATATAAATATGAAAGTTGCAAATTCTGCAATTGTAGCTTCTATGGGCTTTATTATAATTTGGATATGCTATTTTGGGGTCAATCTCTTAGGAATAGGGCTACATAGTTATGGTTCGTTTCAATTAACATCTACTTGAATAAAAAAAAGAATAAAAAAAGGCCTACCGATTAGAGATAGAAAATAGCGTAAATAAAAATCTACGAAATCTTAGTTGAAGTCGTCAAGAGCCGTTTGAATCAATACAATACTTGATTCAAATGGCTCTCACAAAGGCTAAATAGATCCAGTTAAAATTCTTTTTCTATTAATAAGTTAATTGAGTTAATAAAGTTAATAAGTCAAAAATTTTTCTTTTTTATTGTATAACGCACAATAAAAAAATAAATGGATTTTTTTATACAAAAATTATCTATAAAAATATTTACCTAAAATACTTTGAACCTTATCAACTGATAATGAAAACACGAAATCCGGGTAAAGACCAATACCTATTATGGGTAGAACGATGGAGATCGAAACAAATAATTCTCTTGGTCCCGAATCAAAAAAATAGGAATTTGGAACAGTAAATAGCTTATATCCATAGAACATCTGGCGTGACATAGATAATAAATAAATAGGAGTTAATATCATCCCCATTGCCATTACACAAGTAATTAGTATTTTTGTCATTAAAAGATATTTTTGACTAGTAATTAGTCCAAAAAAGACTATCAATTCCGCAACAAAACCACTCATGCCCGGTAATGCAAGAGAAGCCATCGATAATATACTGAACATGGTGAATATTTTGGGCATTAAGATAGCTATCCCACCCATTTCATCGAGATAAACAAGACGGATTCGATCATAACCCGTTCCTGCCAAGAAAAAAAGCCCAGCACCAATAAAGCCATGAGAAATTATTTGTAAAAGAGCTCCGTTGAGGCCCGTATCAGTAATAGAACCAATTCCTATAATTATGAAACCCATATGAGATACAGAAGAATAGGCTATTCGTTTTTTTAAATTACGTTGGCCAAGAGATGTTAAAGCTGCATAGATTATCTGGATCGTACCCACTATTATCAACCATGGAGAAAATATCGAATGAGCGCGGGGTAATAATTCCATATTGATCCGAACCAACCCATATGCTCCCATTTTTAATAAAATTCCAGCTAGAAGCATACAAGTACTGTAATGTGCTTCCCCGTGGGTGTCTGGTAACCAAGTATGTAGGGGTAGAATCGGTAATTTGACAGCAAAAGCAATAAGAAATAAAATATAGAATATTATTTCCAATGCCACAGGATAGGATTGATTAGCTAATATTTCAAAATTTAATGTTGGTTCATTGGAACCATATAAACCGATCCCCAGAACTCCCATTAACAGAAAAATGGAACCTCCTGCAGTGTACAAAATAAACTTGGTAGCTGAGTATAGACGTTTCTTTCCTCCCCACAAGGATACAAGTAAATAAACAGGAATTAATTCTAACTCCCACATGATGAAAAAAAGTAAAAGGTCTCGGGAAGAAAATGATCCTATTTGGCCACTATACATTGCTAACATCAAGAAATGAAAAAATCGTGAATCTCGAGTAACTGGCCAAGCCGCTAAAGTAGCTAAAGTAGTAATAAATCCCGTTAATAAAATGGGTCCTATAGAAAGTCCATCCATTCCTAATCTCCAGTAAAAAGAAAAAAAATGTATCCATTTATACTCCTCTGCCAGTTGTATTAAAGGATCGTCGAATCGGAAATGATAACGGAATGCATAGGTCATTAGAAGGAGTTCTAGGATACATATACATATAGTGTACCACCTTATTATTTTATTTCCTTTCTGAGGGAGAAAGAAAATAAAAGAACCTGCAGATATCGGAAAAGCTACAATTAATGTTAACCAAGGAAAAAAGTTCATGGTAAAGATAAGATACACTTAGACCATAAAAAACCCGTACTAAAAAAAAAAAAAAGAAATGGAAACTATATATTATTTTGAGCACGGGTTTTTGTCGGTAAAAAATGGATTAGTGCTATTTTTTTTGAACGTATCAATAAGCTAGACCCATGCTACGAGTTGTTTCATGCCATAAATAAACCCGAACACTCAAGAAATCCGTTGGACAAGCGGATTCACATCGTTTACAACCAACACAGTCTTCTGTTCGTGGGGCGGATGCTATTTGTTTAGCTTTACACCCGTCCCACGGTATCATTTCTAATACATCTGTGGGGCAGGCTCGAACACATTGAGTACATCCTATACATGTATCATAAATCTTTACTGAATGTGACATTGAATCTCTAAATTTTTGAACGTCATAAATTTTCAATCTAATAAACTTGTACATGAATCATGTATTTAGATATCAGATGAATCAATGATTTACCAAAATTTTTATACAAAATTAATTTATGGATCAGCTTATACAAAAGAGTAAAGATACTTTTATTGAGTACATCTTCATAAACAGGAATATGAACCTATATTTAATATCATACATACTAATTGGACTTACTGAATAACAATTTTTTTATTTGCGTTGATAAAGATTCAAATTTTGGAATGCATATTATTTATTCAACAAATTTGATTGATTGGTGCGAGTTGATTTTCTATTACGATAAATTGAGGAAATAATTGCTGGTCCAATAGCTGCTTCAGCGGCTGCAATAGCTATGACAAAAATGGAGAAAATATCTCCTACTAATTGGCGGCTATCAAAAAAATCAGAAAATGTTACGAAGTTTATATTAACTGCATTTAGGATAAGTTCAAGACACATAAGGGCTCTAACCATATTTCGGCTCGTGATCAATCCATAGATACCGATAGAAAATAAATAGGCACTCAAAACAAGTACATATTCGAGCATCATTGATCGACTCCTTATCAATCTTGATTCATTTCAATATGAACAACAACTCAACTTATCCTATTGATTAGAATCTAAAAAGCACGGAACAAGGACAAAGAAATATATTTCTAATATTGAGAATAGGTAATAGATTGAATTAAAAGCATTTCTTATCTTATCTATGCTATGAACGTTCGAAAGCTTTATTACTGACGAGCTACCGCAATTGCACCTATCAAAGCAAATAAAAGAATTATTGAGATGAGCTCAAATGGAAGAAAAAAATCTGTTGATAAATGAATCCCAATTTGTTGACTATTACTTATCAAATCCTGTTCTACAATATGGTTTGATCTTGTAGTCCAAATAATCCCGTACCATGAGGTATCTGGAATAGTAGTAATTAGTGAAACAAAAATACTTGTACAAACCACTGAAGTAACTCCATCTCCAACAGTCCACAACTGGAAATCTTTGTAATATTCTGAGCCATTAATAAACATCACAGCAAATATGATTAAAACATTTATAGCTCCCACATAAATAAGAAGTTGGGCAGCAGCTACAAAATGGGAATTTGATGAAATATAGAATAAGGATATACAAACAAGAACTAATCCCAATGAAAAGGCGGAATAAATTGGATTAGTAAATAATACTACTCCTAGACCTCCTAATATAAGACCTGATCCCAGAAAGATTAAAAGAAAATCATGTATTGGTCCCGGTAAATCCATTATATATAATATAAAATAAGAAATAAAAAAATCGAAATGTTTCATGAACTTATTGATCGGACCAGGAAAAGTAAAATTATCGGGGATATCTATTTTTTTTATTGAAAGAATAAATGTGTATTGATATAGGTTCAAAAATAGGACCAATATCATTCTTTTTTGAGGTTCAATTCGGCAGTTCAAAAAAAATTCCTTTATTTAGATCAAAAGACGACATTAGTAATTCTAAATTTTTTATAAAAGGGGGTTTTAGCCATTTTTTATTTGAGGCGCATTCAAAATTGTTCGAATTGTGTAATCGTCAATTAATGCCAATGGTAAACGACCCAAAGCAATTTGATTATAATTCAATTCGTGACGATCATACGTAGAAAGCTCATATTCTTCAGTCATTGATAAACAATTTGTGGGGCAATACTCAACGCAATTACCACAAAATATACAGATTCCAAAATCAATACTGTAATTAAACAATTGTTTCTTTCGGATCCTAGTTTGTAGTTTCCAATCAACAACAGGTAAATTTATAGGGCATACGCGAACACATACTTCACAAGCAATGCATTTATCAAATTCAAAGTGAATTCGACCACGGAAACGTTCTGATGGAATTAATTTCTCATAAGGATATTGAATCGTTACAGGTAAACGATTTGCGTGGGATAAAGTAATCATAAAACCCTGACCGATATACCTTGCAGCTCGTACTGTTTGTTGACCATAATTGATGAAACCAGTTACCATAGGGAACATATCGTGAATAGGTATGAATAATTTGATGATTGTTTCCTTCTCTTGTTTGAGATAAGTCTACGTATAGACTCGCATGGTTAGAGTGAAAGGAGTTGGGAAGAAGTTGTTAATAATAAATTACCGAGAGAAATAGGTAAAAGAAATTTCCATCCAAGATTTAATAATTGATCCATTCTCAGCCTAGGTAACGTCCATCTTGTTGTAATAGGAATGAACAAAAACAAATAAGTTTTAACTAATGTAATCAAAATACTAATGATTGTTCCAAAGACTCCGCCTGCTTTTTCAAAAAGTTCAGGAACGAATATATATGGAATAGAGAGATTCCAACCGCCCAAGTAAAGAACTATTACAAAAAACGAAGAAACTAATAGATTTAGATAGGACGCAACAAAAAATAAACCAAATTTGATACCTGAATATTCGGTTTGATAACCTGCTACTAATTCTTCTTCTGCTTCTGGTAAATCGAAGGGTAACCTCTCACATTCTGCTAGGGAAGCAATTAGAAAAACGATAAACCCTATCGGTTGACGCCACAAATTCCACCCCCACAAACCATATTTTGACTGTGCTTCAACTATATCAACTGTACTTGAACTATTAGATAATCATAGTCGATGATAACATTACTGTTACTATCCCTATTACAGAACCGTACATGAGATTTTCACCTCATACGGCTCCTCTAGGAGCCTAAATAAATTTAAGGACCGGGTTAGTATTTTTTAACGCCATATACTTGTATGTTAGATAGAGTCAAAATATATGGAAAAGCCCCGAATTAGCCCAATGTAATTCCGTCTGCTATAAAAAAAGTATTTCTGAATTAATCTCATCCTTTACTTTTACTTTAATTGTAAAAATTTCAATATTTTTTGAGTAATAACTTAATCCGTCAATAAAATACTCCTTTTAGTAATATATATATAAATATTTCAACCCAGGATTTTCGATTACGAAAAAAGCATTACATACATATTCCATTACTTCATCACTCATTACAGGACTTTTATCCCTCTGAATCTAACTATATTAAAGAAAGAATAAAAAAGGTCGCTCTTTTTTATTGGAATTGCATTCTTTCTAGTTTGTTCGTTCCTGTTCTTCTTTTTCTTCTTTCTCAAAAACGGAAAAAGGGGGTCTTTTCAAAAAGGATTCTTTCGTTCCTGATAGTTTTTTTTTTTCAGTGGATAGGGGCATACTCTGGATCGGAATCGTGGGAAGTACTACCGGATCATTTCTACCAACTTAAAGTCCCAATGAGTGTTCCTTTTATGCGGAAATGCTTTTGTGTATAATTTGCATAATCTCTATTACTAATCCTTTGTGTACCTTGGTATTTCTAACCACCCACTCATTTTTTATCAACTCACTATTATGGTAATACATACAAACGATAGTGAAAAACCCATAAAGTTGGTTGTTATTTTAAACCCGCTTCAAGTCAGGATGGTCAATCAACGGATCTTGGGATAAACAGTGTGAATTACTTATGTTTACTTATGTTTAATCCTTATACATAGGAAATGAGACTTACTATATTTTACTGCAAATTTCGAAGCTGTTTTCTTTCACTCATAGAACTATCTGATTATGTTCATCAGTCGGGTTAATGAACAAAAAAAGAAAGCGATTTCTTTAATTCAGACAATTTCTTTCCAACGAAAAGAAAAGGACAATAGGGAAAATGTTTCAACGAATCGCACGTAGAGATATTGATAACACGCATAGAGTTAATGGTATTTCATAACTAATCGATTGAGCAGCAGCCCGTAAACCACCTAAAAAAGAATATTTATTATTTGATCCATATCCTGACATAAGAAGTCCAATTGGAGAAATACTTGAAATGGCAATCCATAAAAAAACACCAATATTGAGATCGGCTAGAACAAGATGATAGCCAAAAGGGATTACTGAATAACTTAATAGAATTGATATGACTGCTATGGATGGTCCGATATTGAATAAATAAGTATCGCCTCTAAATGGAAGAAGATTTTCTTTGAAAAGTAGTTTTGTACCATCTGCTAAAGCTTGGAGAATTCCAAAAGGTCCAGCATATTCAGGTCCAATACGTTGTTGTAGCCCCGCAGCTATTTCTCTTTCTAACCACACAATTACTAGTACACCTATTGTGATTCCTACTATAACAGTCAAAATCGGAATAAGCATCAATATGATCTCATACACATCTTTTAAGGATTCCCATTTTGAAAAAGCATTGATATCTTGTACTTCTGTTCTATCAATTATCATTTCAACGATCAACTTCTCCCATAATGATATCTATACTACCTAGTATCGTCATAATATCAGCCAATTTCATTCTTTTAACTAACTGAGGAAGAATTTGCAAATTGATAAAACCCGGTGGTCGAATTTTCCATCTCCAAGGAAAAATTCGACCATCTCCTAGCAGAAAAATTCCCAATTCGCCCTTTGGGGCTTCGACTCTCGCATAAAGTTCTTGTTTCGACAATTCAAAAGTAGGAGAGGTTTTTTTACTAATGAAGCGATATTCAAAATCATTCCATTGGGAATCCCTTACTTTCTCAAAACATCGTATTTCTAAATTCTCATAAGGTCCTCCCGGAATTCCTTCCAAAGCTTGCTGAATAATTTTGATAGATTCCTCAATTTCACTGATCCTTACTAAATAACGAGCTAATGAATCTCCTTCTTTTTGCCATTGGACTTCCCAATCAAATTCGTCATAACACTCATAATGATCAACTTTACGAAGATCCCATTCTATTCCGGACGCTCGTAGCATTGGGCCCGATAAACCCCAATTTAGTGCTTCTTCTCCACTCAAAATTCCTACTCCCTCAACACGTTCTAAAAAAATAGGATTCCGTGTAATAAGTTTTTGATATTCCGAAATTCCGGTTAAAAAATAGTCGCAGAAATCAATGCATTTATCTATCCAACCATGCGGTAAATCAGCGGCAACTCCTCCGATACGAAAAAAATTATGCATCAATCTCATACCAGTAGCAGCTTCGAAGAGATCATATACTAATTCTCGTTCTCGGAAAATGTAGAAGAAGGGAGTTTGTGCACCAATATCTGCCATAAAAGGGCCAAGCCATAATAAATGAGAAGCTATACGACTTAATTCTAACATAATTACTCTAATATAACTGGCTCGTTTAGGTACTTGAATATTCCCTAACTGTTCCGGTGCATTTACGGTTATGGCCTCGGTGAACATAGTAGCCAAATAATCCCAACGAGTTACATAAGGTAAATATTGTATAATTGTTCTATTTTCTGCAATTTTTTCCATTCCTCTGTGTAAATACCCCAATATTGGTTCACAGTCAACAACATCTTCACCATCTAGAGTAATGATGAGTCGAAGAACGCCGTGCATTGATGGGTGTTGAGGTCCCATATTTACTATCATAAGTTCATTTCTTATAATTGGTACATTCATAGGTTGTTCCTTGATTCATTTTTCTAGGAATTGCAGAAAACAAAAAGAAATTCAGCAAAAGTCATGATCCAATAACCAATAAATTGAATTTTAGTTCTTGAAATTAACGAATTTTTGGTTCCCGAATATCCAGTCGATCAATTAATTCTTTATAACGTATTCCATTTTTTTTTGACAAATAAGCCAGCAGTCGTTGACGTTTTCCCAGAATTTTTTTTAGACCTCTCTGAGATAAATAATCTTTTCTGTGCAATTCCAAATGTGAAGTAAGTCTTCGGATTTGCTGCGTGAAATTTACTACTTGAAATTCAACGGCTCCCTTGGTTTCTTCTTTTTTTTCTTGTTTTGGGGAAATAACTGAGGAAACTGAATTCTTTAGCATAAAAGTAAATCCTCTCCAACTTTTTAAAAATATGAATTTTATGGATCAGTAATAATAATGTTGGACGTTTTAATTTGGTAGATTTTTTTTTTTCGTTCTGGGCTTTTTAATTTGATCAAAATTTTGAAAATCAAATAACCATTAATAATCCAACTCCGTTTTTTATTTGATTCATTCTTTAGATAGAAAAAGGGTGGAACTCAGAACATAAAAGAGAGAAAAATTTAAACTTTAAATAATCAAAAAATTTTGATGAATTATGGATCGAATTGATATATTATTGAATTAGTATTCATGTATTAGAATAGAATATAAGACAATACGTGTCTACGTCTGTTTAGTTTTTTCTGGGCGATATGTTACAGAATAGAAATCCAAATATCCTATCATGCATTTCATACATTTAGAATTGTGAATACATAGGTATTCTTAACATACTGAAAGAACTCCCAGTATTAGTATTAAACCAATAACGATTCATAGAAACTAAATCTTCTAATTGACAAGTCGGCCAAAGAAAAAACTTTAATCTATTAAGACGGTTGCTTTCAACCAAAAATGGACCATAAATTGTTACATTGTTTCCGTTGCCAAATACCATATTTAGATCTATACCTTTGGTTTTTTTTGAATTAAAAGAAATTAGAATTCTTAACTCTTTGCGACGGCTTGGCGATAAAATAGTTTCAAGAACAAGTAAACTGGAATTTTTTATGTCTCTATTTCCAAGAATTTTTTGCTCTTTTGCAATGGATTTTGAAAAATCCTTTTTTTCTCGATACCTTGGATTAGGTTGATAATTAGTCTTATGAAATAATGAAATCCTTATGGTTTGATACATAAGAAATTGTCCAGGATTATTTATAGACATACGAACTGGTTCAATAAAAAATACCCCCCTTTGCATCCATTCTGTAACATACTTATGACTCGGCATTATATCTAGATTTATTGTTCCTCTTTGAATAGCGGATAAAGCACTTTCTCGTGGATTTCGCAAGCTAAGCAGGAGACAATATACTTTGATATTTTTCATTATTGTTATATTGAAAAAAAAAGACCATCTCAATTGAACAAGCAAATGACTTGTTAGTACAAAATCGAGGTCTTCCTCTGTATTGCTTTCGTTTATACGTTTTTTTTTGTCTGATTCCACACTATAGTCTAAAAAATCACCATAGTCTAAAACATCTTTTTCTTGGTTTAAGAGAACAGATCCAAGATTCCAGTTTTGCTTTAGAGTGATATTCTTTTTTTCACTCAAACTTTTCTTTTCATTAAAATTTAAAAGAAGTGATTGGATTGGTATGCTCCACAGTTTTAATTTATATACATTATAAAGCAGTATCAATTCTGGTAAGAACCAAAGTTCTTTATTCAAAATAGGAAATTCTTCGTTCATTCCCAGCCAATCGAAAAAGCTTTGAATCCTTGGGTGGGTTTGCTCAGTTTGGCGAGTCGTCAAATCAAAAAGACCCCTCTTATCGATTTGTTCAATTAGTTGATAATTACTTATCTTAGTATTCTTGGTATTAGTCTGGATCCAGGCTTCAATATTGACCCTTTTTCTAAGACACAACTGGATAATTCTGTAATAAAAAGCAGATTTATCCATATCTGTAATAGCTTTTTTGCCTAAAGAAGTGTTATCTCCTAGCGTAAAAAGTTTTCTTTTATTTGTGTTGTAATTATAGGATATTTTTTGGTTATTGTTTACCTGTGATGGTAAAAAAAAAATAGATGAGTTCTTCTTATTTTCAGAATTAATAGATTTATATGATAAGAGATCATATCGAGAATTTTTTTTTAAATTCCCTTTGTGATTTGATAATGAGTTTAATCCATAATCATTAATTTCTTTTTCATAACGAATTAACCCATCGTTTTCATATAAATCCCCTTTTGAGAAATCCTTATTTTCATTTTGGTTTATAAAGGGTCTATTTTTGTTCTTTTTCCATTTTTTTGGTACCAATCCAGACCATCTAATATGAGATATATTATATTGATAATGATTCTGTAACCAGCTTTTCCATTCATTTATTCCATAAGTAAGAAGTTTCTTATCTGTTAATTCCGAATCAAATATTCCTTGTACTCCAAAATCATCCGTTATTTTATCTTTAAGAAAAAGAGCTGTTTCATGATATTGACGTGCAGATCTTAATCTTAAGTTGTATAAGTTAAAAATGCGGCTTTGTGATAATTTATACCCTACAAAGGCTTGTGATAAAGAGGATAAGTCAAAAAACAATTTTGAATTTTTATTACTAATATAAAAAGAGGACTGTCTAAAGTTTCTAAAGTCTATTTTTGTTTCTTTTTTATTTACTTCATTATTGCACGTGTACTTATCCATTTTTTTTTTTTTTGATTCAAAATCAAAAAAAAGTTGTCCCTTGATCCTTATTATATTAATAACTAGGACGATAGCAATGTATATTCTTTCAATAAAAAATTTTATAAAATACTGTGAGTTAAAGATTAATCGAGTCAGTCGGTTTTTTACTATTTGACAAATAATTTTTATTTTTTTTAATTCTAATCTTTTTATGCCATGCCGCTTTTTGTTAAACCTGTTATTTATCTCAGGAGTTCTCAAATTTTTTTTCTTGTCTTTTATTATTTTTTCTAGTTGATTTCTGATTGTACTTGCTCTAATAGTCATATCTTGCATTTTTTTTTCTGTTAGCGAATGTTTTGTCCAATTTTTCGATCGAGTTGGAATGGGCGATTCGTGAATTATTTGATTATTTTTTATCAAATCTTTGTCATTTTTAGTTTCACCCCCTTCATCTAGCTCGCTCAACCCAAATAAAAAAATTCTGCTTTTTTTTGAGGGGTTGTTTATTAGTCTGTTTAGAACTAGACCACTTTTGTTAATCCAGTTTTTTAGTTCTTTTAACATTTTAAAAAAAAAAAAAAAAATTGTTTTTAATTTTCTCATTTTTTTTATGAGTTCTTTAAAAATGGGTACAAAAAAGGAAGGCTCTTTTTGGGGTGAACCAAAAGGCTGTTTGGTTGTCCTCCCCCACACAGTTAAAAAACGAATTTTTTTTTTTATTTTAAATCGACCCATTTGAGGGAATTCAGGTTTCGATCTATGCCAAGGTTTCAGATAGAAAGGAAATAGGATCTTTATCTGAATACCTTCACTTAACCAGTTTTTCGGCAAGTCTTTTTCGGATAGTTCAACACCACTATAAGTGCATTTAACATGCCTTTCCTTATTCCAATTTTCGAAATCCTCGGACCATTCGGAAAATTGAAATAATAAGATACGGCCAATATTTTTAGCTATTATCAATGAGGGTAATATAATATATTTCCTAAGAATTGATTTTATTATTAATATACAACTCCTTGTTACTTGAGGAGTTAGAATACCATCCGGAGGTTCCTCCGCTATTTCGATCCCTATTGTTGCTTCTCTTTTATACTTCTCGTTTTTTTCTTTTTTTTCTGAAAGTTCAAATTCTTTAGTTTTTTTCATCCAATTTCGGAAACTGAGTTTAATCAGGCCAGAGATATCAAAATAAGAAAGGATTGATTTCTCGAGTCTGTACAAAAAAAGTGGGGAATGTACATTTGCTTGAGACAGTTTTAAAATCGGTATTTTACGCCTTTGAGCTCGTATAGAGCCCATGATTATATTTCGACGAAAATCTGATTCTTCTGCATACTGCATCAAATAAAATTCCTCCGGTTCTGCTTCGTAATTAGTATAAGTAGGCTCATTTATAGTAAAAACCACTGAAAATCTTGCTTTTCTTGAC